ATTCGAGTTCGAACCAGTGGATAAGATAGATAAACAGAAATAGATAAACAGATAAGAACTAGGCGCGCATAATTCAGTAATTTCTGTTTGTTCTCCTAATTGATTGATTGCAATTAAACTCGGCCCAATCCTTTTTTTTTAGGAAAAGGATTGGGCCGAATAAAGAATGACCATCCTATACATTGTTGGATCCATAGGATTAATTATAGATCCTTGGGATTGGTGGATCATTTTCTATCCCGCAGTTTCAGGCTATAGATCAAGCCAAGGGAGGCTCCTCTCTACCCACCCTGTATATTGTCTTTTTCATTTCATGTTGCAATAGAAACTTATTATTTGATTATATGATACGAGATTATACGAGAATGAATTCTTCATTTCATTTATAGGTTATATTCTAGTATAGGAAGAAACAACTATTTATCTTTTTATCTTTTCGATGAGCATTTTTTTGTACATGACATGAGAGAAACCTCTTTTTATATTTCTAATTGAGGATTCTAGATCCTATCATAATATATATATCAATATATATATTGATAGTGATACCCTGAATTACCCCCAAAAAGAATCATTTCTTTCAATACTCACCCGTTGTTAGTTAACAATTCCAATGATTGGATCGTATGCTTAATTCTGATAGGAAATAAAATAGTAAAATGATTATTCATCGAATGACTATTCATCTATTATATTTTCATCAAATAGGGAGCAAGAAGACTCTATGAAAAAGTGGTGGTTCAATTCGATGTTGTCTAAGGAGAAGTTAGAACATAAGTGTGGGCTAAGTAAATCAATGGATAGTCTTAATGCTGTTGGACATACCGGTGGAAGCGAAGAGCCCATTCTAAATGATATGGAGAATAACATTCCTAGTTGGAGTGATAGTGGTAGTTATAGTTTCAGAAATGTTGATTATTTATTTGATATCAGGGATATTTGGAGTTTTATCTCTGATAACACTTTTTTAGTTAGGGATGGTAATGGTGACAGTTATTCTGTATATTTTGATATTGAAAATAAGATTTTTGAGATTGACAATAATAGTTTTTTTCTGAGTGAACCAGAAAATTTTTTTTCCAATTATTTGAATAGTAGGTCTAAGAGTAACAATCACTACTATTATCATTACATGTATGATACTCAATCTAGTTGGAATAATCACATTAATAGTTGCATTGATAGTTATCTTCGTTTTGAAGTCAGTATTCATAGTGACACTTTCAGCGGTACCGACAATTACAGTGACAGTTACATTTCTAGTTTCATTTGTACTGAAGGTAGTCAAAGCAGGAATTCTAGTATAAGAACTGGTGGTAACAACCGTGATTTCAATATAAGAGGAAGATCTAATGATTTGGATATAAATAAAAAATACAGAAATTTATGGGTTCAATGCGAAAATTGTTATGGATTAAATTATAAAAAATTTTTTAGGTCAAAAATGCATATTTGTGAACAGTGTGGATATCATTTGAAAATGAGTAGTTCAGATAGAATCGAACTTTTGATTGATCCGGGCACTTGGGATCCCATGGATGAAGATATGGTCTCTATGGACCCCATTGAATTTCATTCAGAGGAGGAACCTTATAGAGATCGTATCGATTCTTATCAAAGAAGGACAGGTTTAACTGAAGCTGTTCAAACAGGCATAGGTCAACTAAATGGTATTCCCATAGCAGTTGGGGTTATGGATTTTCAGTTCATGGGGGGTAGTATGGGATCCGTAGTAGGCGAGAAAATCACCCGTTTGATCGAGTATGCTACTAATCGATCTCTACCTGTCATTATTGTGTGTGCCTCTGGGGGAGCACGTATGCAAGAAGGAAGTTTGAGCTTGATGCAAATGGCTAAAATATCTTCTGCTTCATATAATTATCAATCAAATAAAAAGTTATTCTATGTATCAATCCTTACATCTCCTACAACTGGTGGAGTAACTGCCAGTTTTGGTATGTTAGGAGATGTTATTATTGCTGAACCCAACGCCTATATTGCTTTTGCGGGTAAAAGAGTAATTGAACAAACATTGAATAAAACAGTACCCGACGGTTCACAAGCGGCTGAGTATTCATTCCATAAGGGCTTATTTGACCCAATCGTACCGCGTAATCTTTTAAAAGGTGTTCTGAGTGAGTTATTTCAGCTGCACGGTTTCTTTCCTTTGAATAAAAACGCAAAAAAAAAAAATATCGAAATAAAATGAAAATATAGAATAGAAGTGATTTCTATGTCTACAAGGATGGGGGAATAATCAAATTTCTTAAACTTAAAGCGGATTATCATATATATTCGTCTAAAAAGATGAATAGGTACACTTCATTTAGTTCTCATTCCTTGCACTTATTAACTACTTAAATATTAATATTATTTAGAATAGTTTCTATATAATAGAGATACTTATCATAAGATATCTTTATTATAGGTACAAATATTAAATCGAGGTACCCATTCTATGACAGATCTTAACTTACCCTCCATTTTTGTCCCTTTAGTGGGCCTAGTATTTCCTGCGATTGCAATGGCTTCTTTATTTCTTCATGTCCAAAAAAATAAGATTGTCTAGATCCGATGGGACCAAATTTCATCAATTTATTTCAACACTGAATCATAATACAGATATTTGTTTAGTGTAATATGGGACAATATGTGGCTTTTTCCGAACACAAACGAAAGAACTGTTATGCATGCGGATACATGATATCCGCATAAATGTATGTATATGATATGCGGGTATATCTGGTTAAAAACGATCGGCGAATATTTTTATAATAGAAAGTATATGTATCTAACCAATTATTCCTAATGGTTCATATCAGACTAGTGCTAGTTGATGAAAGTTACTTCGGCATCATGAAAAGTAAAGTCAAATTTTTTCTCAATTCCAATCGAATGCAACTGGGTCTAGTATAGTATGAACTGGCGATCAGAACATATATGGATAGAACTTATAACAGGGTCTCGAAAAGCAAGTAATTTTTGCTGGGCCTGTATCCTTTTTTTAGGTTCACTAGGATTCTTAGTGGTTGGAACTTCTAGTTATCTTGGTAGGAATCTGATACCTGGATTTCCATCTCAGCAAATCATTTTTTTTCCACAAGGAATCGTGATGTCTTTCTATGGGATCGCGGGTCTATTCATTAGTTCATATTTGTGGTGCACAATTTCATGGAATGTAGGTAGTGGTTATGACCGATTCGATAGAAAAGAAGGAATAATGTGTATTTTTCGTTGGGGATTCCCTGGAATAAATCGTCGCATCTTCCTTCGCTTCTTTATGAAAGATATCCAATCAATCAGAATGGAGGTTCAAGAGGGTCTTTTTCCTCGTCGTATTCTTTATATGGAAATCAGAGGCCAAGGAAACATTCCCTTGACTCGTACTGATGAGAATTTGACTCCGCGAGAAATTGAGCAAAAAGCTGCTGAATTGGCCTATTTCTTGCGCGTACCAATTGAAGTATTTTGAAATGAACCGAACGAAGAATGAATGTTTTCTCCACATAATAAAAGGAGCTTGCTAATTTCCTTTTTTTTTAATACAATTGAAGTTTCCTCAGACTGTTCATTCGAGAAAAACATGTTAGATTCCATTTCCTCGTTCCGTTGACGCAACAACCCGCTAGAATAAAACAAAAGTTGGGGAACGTATATGGAACAACTACAACTATTCCAACTATAATAAATATAATAAACTATAATAAGAATACATTTTTTCTATACCAAAACCCTTTTGTATCCGTATTTGTATGCGTATAGGGCCCAACTCAATTCTTTTATACTAGTAAAAAGTCTAATAAGTCTAATTAAGTATGAATTCATCAAATATCCGAATATGTATTTCGTAATACAGAATTCATACTTTTAGGTTAAGCCTCAGATTTTGAACTGATACCGTATTCCTGTGCTGTGGTTAGACGGTGCAACATTTCGAAATAATTAATTGAGATACCCGGAAATCCTATTTACTTAATTTATTTACTTTTTATATATTATATATATATTTCTCTATCTATTTATTTCGAATTTTTTTTCATCCGAAAAAGGACCCTTATTTTATTTCTATATTCCTTAATTCCTTCTGGATCTAAGGAGTCAATTATTATACAAAAATGGGAATAGATCCATAGGTTCCATACCTTGTTATAGAACTTGTGCTTTAGAGAAACATCAGATCAGATAGAGTTGACAAATGAAGCAGTTCATTAACAATTCACAGATAAAAAAAAATGAAAAAAAAGAAAGCATTGATTTCCCTCCCATATCTTGCATCTATAGTATTTTTGCCCTGGTGGGTCTCTCTCTCATTTCAAAAAAGTCTCGAACCTTGGATTATTAATTGGTGGAATACTAGGCAATCCGAAACTTTTTTGAATGATATTCAAGAGAAAAATGTTATAGAAAAATTCCTAGAATTAGAAGAACTATTCTTGTTGGATGAAATGATAAAAGAATACCCAGAGACACATATACAAAATATACAAAAGCTTCGTATAGGAATACACAAGGAAACGATACAATTGGTCAAAACACACAATGAATATCATCTCCATATCATTTTGCATTTTTCGACAAATATAATATGTTTCGCTATTTTAAGCGGTTATTTTATTCTGGGTAATGAAGAACTTGTCATTCTTAATTCTTGGGTTCAGGAATTCTTCTATAACTTAAATGACACAATAAAAGCTTTTTCGATTCTTTTAGTTACTGATTTATGGATTGGATTTCACTCGACCCATGGTTGGGAACTAATGATTGGTTCGATCTACAATGATTTTGGATTGGCTCATAACGACCAAATTATATCTGGTCTTGTTTCCACTTTTCCAGTTATTCTAGATACAATTGTGAAATATTGGATCTTCCGTTTTTTAAATCGCGTATCTCCTTCGCTTGTAGTCATTTATCATTCAATGAATGAATGAAGAACTTATTTGATCTCCTGATATCAATCAAAATTTTTCTTCGCGCATAAAGAAAGCATTTTCCATTTG